CATTTGAAGTACACACCGATGCGTCAGACTATGCCATAGGCGGTGTGCTAGTATAATAAGGTAACCCAGTAGCATATGAGAGCCGAAAGCTCAATGAGACCGAAAGGCGTGGTCCAAGAGAAGGCAATAGTGCACTACTTGAGAACGTGGAGGCGGGTCACGATTTGTGGTCAAGACGGATAATGTGGCGACGAGTGACTTCCTGGCCCAGAAAAAACTCGCGCCAAAACAGGGACGATGGCAAGCAAGACAAACTTGCCAAGTTTGATTGATATGGTGCTAGAGTATAAGCTTGGACGGACCACCCAGGTCGCGGATGCCTTAAGTAGGAAGACAGAGCTGGCGGCATTTAAGAGTGAGGCAGTGGCAGCCACCAGCAGGGTCACGAGTACCCTACCGCATCGTATTCGAGATGGGCTAGGGACCCGCGAGAAGCCCTTTGCACCAAGCTAAGGAATGCAAAACTCGGCTTGGATCAAGGATGGGCTCTTGGTCACAAAAGGGAATCTACTCTTTTTTCTTCCAAAACCTTTCTTTTTTCGGTATGCCGCTCCGCGAGCAAGGAGTGCCGCGCACGAGCGGAGCGAAAACAAAGCAGGAGAAATCCTTTGATTGCGTATTGAATATAGATCCATGTCTTTCTTGTTCCACTAGCTAGGACCAAATTATCACATGTCCGTTTCGTTATTACAACCTTATTTTTTGATGTCAAAGACCAGAAGCTACGCGCAAATTATCATTGGATCTCGGGTGTTCTTAACAGCGATGGCTATTCATTTAAGTCTTCGGGTAGCACCACTAGATCTTCAACAAGGTGGAAATTCTCGTATTCCGTATGTACATGTTCCTGCGGCTCGGATGAGTATTCTTGTTTATATCGCTACGGCTATAAACACTTTCCTTTTCCTATTAACAAAACATCCCCTTTTTCTTCGCTCTTCCGGAACCGGTACAGAAATTGGTGCTTTTTTTACGTTGTTAACCTTAGTTACTGGGGGGTTTCGGGGAAGACCTATGTGGGGCACCTTTTGGGTGTGGGATGCTCGTTTAACCTCTGTATTCATCTCGTTCCTTATTTACCTGGGTGCACTGCGTTTTCAAAAGCTTCCTGTCGAACCGGCTTCTATTTCAATCCGTGCTGGACCGATCGATATACCAATAATCAAGTCTTCAGTCAACTGGTGGAATACATCGCATCAACCTGGGAGCATTAGCCGATCTGGTACATCAATACATGTTCCTATGCCCATTCCAATCTTGTCTAACTTTGCTAACTCCCCCTTCTCAACCCGTATCTTGTTTGTTCTGGAAACACGTCTTCCTATTCCATCTTTTCTCGAATCTCCTTTAACGGAAGAAATAGAAGCTCGAGAAGGAATACCAAAACCTAGTTCACTCGCCGAGTCTTTGTGCATCCATGGCTGAATGGTTAAAGCGCCCAGCCTAATAAAGGGGCGAAAATTCGTAGGTTCGATTCCTGCTGGATGCACTTGGAACGTTCAGTTCAATCGCTGCTCACGGAATTTAAACATATAGCTCACCCTTATAGCTTATGGGGCACTTCACTCGCTCAACACTCGTTCAAAACATCCACTCGTTCTTCAGGAAAGAAAAGGGATAGATGACTGAAAATCCCGCTTAGAGATCGCAACAATAGTCAGAGTAGGAGTTCCCATCCATCATTTCCCCCGTTTTACCTTCAAATTACGGTTGATCCGTCGGATTGAAACCTCCATTAGATTCGGCAACTAAGGACGAGATTACCATCTACTTATGAAGTACCTAATGTTCTCCTTTAATAAGGTCGCCTTGACCGGGCTGGGCTCTTCACCGTATAACCTTTACCCGAAAAACTGGAGCACAGCTATACTTTCATCGCTTTCACTAGAACCAGAGTCATAGGGGCACTTTTTTGTTTTGCCTTCCTTAAGTCCAGGAGGAAGGACTCCCTATGTTTTTTCGTGGAGCGCAGAATTTGCCTTAATCGGCGAGAGTATATACAATCTATGTCACTGGCAAGAGCATGATTGAGGGCTTTATACTGTAGTCTATAACTCTTCAATTGGTTATTGGCTCTACCCCTAGCCCCTTCATATTCCGCATCCTGCTGCTTCTTTGCTTGCTTTTCTCGATCAAGCATTCCTGTGCTTAGCAAAGAGGTAGTAGCATTTTTTTTGACAATAATGAAATTTTCCGGATAAGCCGGCACAGCTCTTGCTTGCTGTCTGTATGTGATAGGGTCTGGTCAACTGCCCGGCCACCTCTTTAGCTCATCTCTTGTCAACGCTAGCACTTTTTAATAAATGATGCCATTCCCGACTCGCGAAGTGAAGCTCAATTTCTATTCATTACTTCAGCGCTAAGATGTAGAACTGGATCGTATATGGGATCAAGAGATCTTCAATCTGGAATTCTCTTATATATATTATATTGTAACCCTTCTTAGTGATAAATTATTCTACAGACTATGTAGGGGAATGCACGCACTATGGGGACTCCATAAAAGAAATTTTTTTAGACTTAGGAAATGAAACTTCCATTCAACTATAGTCGAGAGGAAATAAGTCTCGGCGGGCACTAAAGGGGAAGCTTAGAGACGGAATTCAAATATAAGAATAGAGGAGTACGCGGGGGGTGAAGTAAAGATAACTCTAGCAATATAGACCGTTCCTTAGCACAAGCGCTAAGCGATAATAATACCTGCTTCCCATTCATTCTTTTATAAGGATGCTCTTCGGCTGGTCAATAGGGCGCGTCCCTTTCGCTTCTGTAATAGAGGCGCTGTAATGGGCGCGCTTGGCTAACGCATAAAAACCTTGGTCCGCTTTCATTGGTCTAGTCCGGTCATTGCTTATCTCTTTCTTCTCTATCGGGGAATTGGGGGAAAGAGTGCACCAATTAGGGGAGGTGAAAAGGCAAGAAATAGGGAAGTAGAGTAGTTGGCACACGCCGGTCAATCCAGTACGTACGTCGCTTTCGTTCTTTCCATTCAATATCCCATTACCGGTCGCATCTGTTCTATTCAGCCAAGCCAATCCCTTGCTGCTTGCTTCATCCCGCCCTGCCTGGTCATCGGTCGTACCCTATCTTGAATCTGGAATATTATTTGTGTCGGCATCTGTCCCACTGGCTGTTGAAGGTGCTGGCTGATGAAAGACATCCCCAGAATGCCCCCCTCCGTGCCTATCTCACTTGTTTACAGCTCTTATTGGTCTTTTAGCGCTGCTTTCACATGATGCAATATCTAGGCCTCCTGGACCTGTTCTCTCGCCCAAGCCTCATAGCATTCATATTCCAAGCACTAAGTGTATTCCCTGCCTGCTCAGATGCGTCAATCCGCCTATACCCTTTTCCTCGCATAGAGAGCTGTAGGTAGGAGGGAACTAATACTTTAGATAAGGTTCATTGCTATTTGCTCTCCCGCTACGCTAGCACTTAAGAGACTCTCTTAGCCCAGAGTGAGGGATCACAATAAGGAGTAACCAAAGTAGGCAGTACCGCGGTACCAGTCCACGACTCCCATTTCTGTAACTTAACTTCCCTGCCCCCTGTCCACTCAGTCTTCTTTTCGGACCTCAAGAGCATTGAGTAAAGGGGGGCACGGGGGCGGGAAGATCTACTCATTCAAAGGCGCTATTTAGCCCTCTATTTATTCTCACAAGAAGAAGAGCTAGTGAAATGGGCCCTTTCTTCATGCCAGCGGGGGAAAGAAAAGAGGCCCGCTGCGAGAGGAGAGAGTGATTCAGCTGCTAACAAGCGCAGGTTTTTCATTAAATGAATGGTTATTCGGGAAACGTCTGTTGATGAGAAGGTCATACATAGTTAAAAAAGAAAACCTGGGGGCGGATTCAACCCGGGCTCCGTTCGAAGAGACGAATAAAGGTCCTTCTCCCCCACATGCTCCTTCCCATGAGCAACTCGGTTGGCTTCGTGAACGAGAGCGCTGATCACCCTCACGCGGGAAGATGAACATTGAAAGGACTGAAAGGGTAGCGACGAAATGTAGATGTTGATTTTTGAGGTCGCGTACTTTAGTTATAATGCCTTCTACACGGTAGAAGCTTATACTTTTCTTTGGTCCCGGCCGACCAAGCGTAACGACCGCAGAAGGTACGGCCGGAGAATTTTTCTCCAAGTCAACAGCATGTCGGGCAGGTCAAAGGTGATCCTCCAATCCGGGGAGAATCGAGAGGTCATGATAACAGTTGACGAGTGAGGCGAGGGGCTTATTCCTCTCAATCGACGAGGGCTTGAGTCCCCTACGGCCAGTACAATGCGCTAGTAGCATCTTCTATAACGCTGGCATCTTCTATAAAGAAAGCTGTCCTGGGGGACTCCGTCTCGTCTTTAGGGACTATATTCATCGTAATTAAGCAATCGTTTCTTGCGTTATCAGTTTTTTGCGTATAATAATTGCTGAACGTACGGCTTGCGGTACCGCTTATGGTACTGCTTGCGGTACGGACTGCTCTTCCTGCTGTTAACAGCGCTTTCCTTTTCTCTTTTGGGGGGGTTTCAGGCCTAGCTTGACGCGGCAGTAGGGACTGCTTTTCTTTCCGTTGCGGGCTGGGATTGCTGTCATGCTTTTAGCTGAGTGCTTTCCGACCGTTTTCTTCCCGAAGTCAGACTACTACCGAGCTCCGCACCAGGGCTCAAACCATGCCTCAAGGAAACAATAGCCCCCACAACCCAAAGGCTTTCCGAGAGATCCGAGAGACATGGTTCAACTAATGGTGCACTATCCTTCTCCCAAACATTTCTCAGCGAAACCAATGAGTACAACTTTTTAAACGGAAACTACGAACAAGATCTTAGAGCTGTCTCAATCATCCACAGCTCCGGGATTAATGTGCTGTTTTTTATGCTGGAGTCATGAATCGCCTCTTTGCACTTTTTTTTTAACCTTTTTTTCCGTGTTCCTCTTTTTAGTAGAAAGCGAAATGAGAATAATGAGAATCGTAGTAGTAGTTCCACGCCCCCTCTCGCCCCTTAAACCAACCAAAAAGGAGAAGGCGCTTTCCGAAAACGATCAAGGCAGGGATTTCCGGTAGTCATCTATCGCGACAATGGATCAACCCGATTTCCAAGCTAGAAGAAATTAACAAAAATTCAAACTTGGAAAGACAGATCTCGCTAAAAAAAGTGGAACTCCAACCATTATCCTTATGGAAACCGCTTGCCACCGGGATCGGCCAGTTGCCCTTTCATTTTGCTTCGGCAATAGATCAAAATAGAGGCAACAAAGCCACCCCCTGGATCGCGTTATTGGATTACGCCGCAAGACAAAGTAGTCGTACAAGGACACTCGGCTTATCAGAGGCAATGGCCTTCGCCTACGTCAAAGACAGCCGATTCGCCCTACTAACATGTCTTCTGCTGGGATTGGGTGTCTGGTGGTACCTTCTGCCAGAGCCCCTATTGGTTTAACCAACGGCTTGCTGCTCACCTGAGTGCGCTAGTGCAATTAAGGTAGTTTACTTGCTCGACCATAGGTAGGGACTCACTCGACCATAGGAGAGGGAGAGGTAGCTTGCTTACTTAGTGCTTGCACTAAGGAAGCCGCACAATGCCAAATGAGGTCTCTGGGCTTCCCGTGTATTCATCCAAATTAGATCCATGATAAAGTTATGGACACGTCCACAAAACCGAAAGTCTTTCGATCCCATCAATGCCAATGGGTGTGCTTAAGAGCTGGTGGCAACCGAATACCTTTCACACCTAACCCGGGCTTTTGCCAACAACCTTTCTTTCAAAATCCACTTGGTGAACCTATCCAAAGTCCAGGAACAGCTACAAAGGCTTCAAGAGACAGTGGCTCGAAGCATTAAGAGGAAATAGAAAGATTCGTATGAAGAGGTCCTCAACCCTTAGATTTGGAAGGAATGAGAGGGCCCACATCAAAGGGTAGCTGAACCTACATAGCGAAAAGGGGGATCCCCTTAGGGCAAGCACTAAGCAAGTAAACTACCTTATTCGCGAGAATTTCCTCCCTCCGGTGCTGTCTCCTCACTAAGCGCTCTTCTTGTCGTTTCAACCTTTCCTTCATATCTAATTTGGCCTGAAGTCTTTCTTTAGCTTGATCAGATAATGGTGCTCCACTTTTGGACATAGAGTTTGATATCACCCAATTCTTCGTTTACTAACGTAGAACTCATACTACGCCAGTAGGGGCTAATCAAAGTAAAGAGAGTCCAATCTCTGAAATAGAGCTTGGTCTCTCCATAGTAGTATAGTATACTAAGGCGTAGGTTATGACTTGATCCAATAGAGTCAGAACACCTTTATATCTAAAAGAAATGGTGCTCAATGAAACGATCCAGATTCCGCACTATGCTGTGGGTTGGGGAGAGAGCTGCTCTGCGAAGCTGGGCGTTCAGTGTTCTTATGGAGGAACCATACTAGAAAGAGAATAGAAAAGGCCTTCACTTCAAAAAAGAGCGGGGGAGTGATGGGCAACCTTAGTCTATATGTTGCTCGTGAGCCGCCAAGTACAAGTCTCGCAACAGTACTGGCGCAAAAGGATCGGTCCTTCACTTGCCGATCGTTCGCGAGTCGAACTCGCTCTCTTGCCACGCCTTTCACTCACTCGCTTGAGTCGGGCTCAATCACTCTTTTTGTTTGGAGGATCGTTCGTTCTTCACTCTCTTTATATTACCCGCGGGGAGCGCAGCAACCAAGGTGCATATTATCATATAGAAACAAGCGAACCGTAGCGATTCGTACTACCGGAAAAGTTTCGCTAACCGGCAGGCAATAGAGTCCGCCGATATGCGCAAGCAAGCGTAGCGAATCACATAGATAAGCCCCTACCTGCCAGCGCGCGTATAGATAGGGCGAGCGAAGCGCGAAGAGGATGGATGTCTGAGCGGTTGAAAGAGTCGGTCTTGAAAACCGAAGTATTGATAGGAATACCGGGGGTTCGAATCCCTCTCCATCCGCGAAGCCATAAGTTATCTCTTGCGTTATCTATAGATAAGAACGAATCGGATCGACTCGACTGAATGGGTAGCTTGTGTTATGATATAGACGGAGGTTCTTGTGTTATGATTTAGTTAGGACTTTGTCTCCCTTTCGTTATCTTCCGCTCCCCTTGTATAGGTTGGGCAAGGGCCGGGTGGATTACCTTTGGGAGCTAAGCCGAAGATCTCGGTGGTCTTGTGAGTGGTTGATAAACTACGATTGCAGTTTTCTTTAGGAAGTCCCATAGCTGTGAGGCTTAACAGACAAAGAAAACGGTGGATACTTCCACTAGTTGGGTAGAAGGTGACGACCCTAATGAATCGACTATGAAGGTGGCTGTTAGCTACATCAGCGCTCAAATTCCTTCATCGTCCCTGGCTTCGATGATCAACCCCTGGCACATTTAGGTTTTGATCTTCGGCCATCCTGATCCTCAGGACCCAACACAATATTATTCATTCTTTTATATTTCCTTTAAAAGATGCAAAAGGTGTTGATACGTCCTATCCACATAGAAAGCTTACCCTCTTCCACACATTATCGGTGGATGCTACAGCCGCTAACACTTTGGCTGCAGGAGGGGAATGGTTAAGTGAAACTCTCGACGTCTTGTTTGGTAAACGGGATGTTTACCCAGGCGCCGTAGTCTTGCCTAACCGTTCGGTCGGAGATACCTTTGTATGGTATAGCAAGCTGTTTAGCTACTTGTATCGATTTGCCACAGTGTGGTTAGATACAATGCGATGGCAGCCGCAGCTTGGCAGGATGGGAATGAAGGGAGAGGGAGCAGGGAAGAAAAGAAAACGGGTCAACATCTTAATGTGTATTTGAGAGATTGTCCTCGGGCTGAGGAGTGTCCACATGAGTTCGTTGAGGTGTCTACACAGGAATAAAAACCTCTTTTATATTCTGTCGAGAGTTCGGATTGCTCCACCTAAGTAGAACGAAAAAGAGGAATTGGAAATTCAAAGGGGGAGCCAGAAGCTTCGCTTCCGGTAGCTTGCTGACTCTCCTAGTTAGAAGAAGGCTCTTTGGCGAATTCTTTAGATCTGGGTAGAGTCTCGCTCAGTAAAGAGAGTTGTAGATTCGTAAGATCATGATAAAGTCCCCTTTACTTGATATTATATTAGTAAAGCTAACGCGCGCTACAACTAGCATAGCAGCCCGCGGAAAAGGCTCTAGAGCCCCTACTCCTAAGTTGGAGCAACAAGCAACGGATTGAGCTGCTAGAAAGCCGTTGCGCGTTAGAACAAGCAAGGGATTGAGCTTTAGAAAGCTTTTTTTAGTATTAGTAAAGGCTGCTATAGACTAATTAATGCAAGCAACAGCGCGAAAGCATTAATTGTCTAAACTAATACAATACTAATAAAGAAAGGAATTATTATCGCTTAGCGCTTGTGCTAAGGAGTTAGCGCTTTAGTTTTCTTGCTGCCCTTCCCGCTGCAGTTGATGGAGAAGCATTGAGCAAGGCAAGGAGTCGAGACAGTGTTAGCTACAATCTCTGCCCTCTTCATCTCCTAGTCAAGTTGTTCCAGTTGGCCGGCTAGGAACCATGGGAGTGAATCTTTATATAATCACATTGACCCATTAGAAGCAGCCTTTGGGGAAGCTATACCATCGGTTACAAAGGAAGGAGGGACGAACCTGCACCAACAAGAGATCTCTTTCTTGTTCCTATGCCGGACCAGCCAACAAAGGAATCAATGAAGTACGTGATCCCAGATCCGGATATTCAACACCACCTGCCATCTCGCCTTTCTGATTATTATTATCAAGAACATTGGCTTCTTCCTCATTTATAGCAGCATTAACTCGTTGCACTTCATGGTCATCCAGACTAGGCGCAACCGAAAACCTCCCAATCACACGCTGTTCTTGATTTTTTGTTTTGATCTGTTTGTGTGACTGGCTTTACACTCTCAGCAGCTTTCGAAGTCTCACCCTGGCCTGCAACTGCTTTCTCCTTGGCTCCATTAGGGTTCGTAGTATCATCCTGCAAAGGTTCTTTGCCTTTATTTAGAACAGGTCTGGCTTTGCATTCATCTAGGCTGTGGCCTCTCATACGACAGAAGGAGCAAGACTTCGGGGGATTCTCGTAAATGATTCGTTGCCAGCGCCCAAACTTTCCCATCCCCAGCCAAGATTGGGCATATCCTTCAAGAGATCAACCAATACGCATACTCTAGCAACACTAGGCCTTGTAAGATTTCTGATTGGGGCGTCCATTGTAAGAACTCAGCCGGAACCTCAATACTGTGTAGTACCCGAAGATTTATTACACGACGTCATTTGGTCTAGTTTAGTGATAGAGGTAGGTCAGCTTGATCAGGAGGGGACCGGCTTTTTATGCGACAAAAGCCTTGTGTCGCAGAATGAACCGAGACTCCTTCTATGCCTATTTCCCTCGGAGATAGACACATTCTTGTACTAATACAAAGAAGGCATATTCGGGGCCAAAAAGATAACTTCTACTTATTGGGACCCTACTAGGGGAGGCCTCACTCTATTTAGATTTATGCCTGGCCGCAGGAAGAGCGAACTAGTCTCTTAGACAATTAGTAGGGCACCCTACTCTTTCCTGTAGGAACAATAAATAGCCGACTAGTCTGTTACACAATCTTATGGTATATCTGGTTTCTTTCCTTTATGCTCTATCTGGTGTAGAATTTCTTTCCCTAATTCCCCTTGTTAGCGCAATAGGAGTTCCTTCTGGATCGACTGCCGAGGTCGAAAGGACATCAATTGCTTTCTTTCCTTTATGCTCGTATCGCTTAACTCCAGCAACATCAACTCATCCCCCGCCCAACTCTTACACAATCAGTTGTGGAGGACTCGGATAGGTCCCCCTCTTCTGTATATTCTAAGTAACTCGGAGATAGAGCTAGTATTGGACCACGACCTTTACTTTATTTGACAAAACTAACCTCACATAGATTTCTTGCAAGAAATGGGCCGATACAAGACATTCCTACGCGGGAGATAGCCCAAGAGAGTAGATTTGCACGTGGAAGAAATCCATATAATAGTATGGCATAATCTATGATTCAGATACTCAAAAAATGACCAGACTATAGAGCACTTATCTCACCTTGAAATAAAGGAAGGTGGGCAGATACGGAAATCCTAACAAAACCAAACGCACGCCTACTCTCTTATTTAGAACCAGCAAGGCGCTTTGCTCGGTCGGAGATAGAAGGCTACTTCCCTGCCCTGAGAGGAGGTATCGGAGACAAAGACTCGAAAAAAGCCTCTCTTTGTCCCACTTCTGAAATCTAGTGTAAATCTCCCCCTCTCCATGAGTGGAAATGCACTCGATCTGTCCATCCTCATACATTATTCTAGTAAGGCAGCGCTTTTAGTATGATGTTTCGGTACATTCTTCCTAGACAGGTTTTCATACCTTAGATGCCCTTCTGTTCTTACTAGTACTTGATTTGACGTGACAGGCCTCACACTGACGAGTCTTCGGCTATAGAGAAGGCCCTATGAAGTAAATAGATAGACTGAGATCTGATCAGAGGATGCTTCTCGTTCATGCCACGGAACGGATAGGAAAAAAAATTGCTTACTCATCGACGATGGGGATCGAACCCTTTCCCAAACTATGGATAACACGGGACAACCAGCTTACGGTCAAGGGGGAGCGGCATTCTCGGGCTACCCCTGCCTTTTGGATAAGCGTACCAGTAGCGGCGTCACAGTCTCCGGCCTCGGTTCCCATAATCAAACTACCCTCGATCTCAACCCCTATTTAAAAATAAAGACTCTGACTCCGCTGAGAAGGATTCTCGTGCCAACTATTATGTTCAAAGACAGGCCTCAACGTGACTTTAAAGCGATTATTCTCGATTGAAATTTCCATAGATAGAATAGAAATTAGGCCATCTCCTCAGAGGCGGCTTCGGCTGCGTCTTTGCCTATTCTCATCTGAGATAGCGTCTCATGACACCCATACCAAAAGAAGTCGTTGACCCAGCTACGATCAGCACTTCCCGCAGAATGAGAAAAGGGCATCCCGAAGAGTCTTTATTTTTAAATAGGGGTTGGAACCATAAAGAGTAGCATTCGAATTTATGAGTTGGCCCCTAATAGCCCCGCTTCCAGACGGCGTACTCTCGACTTTACGCATTCATTCCTTCATCTCTTCGGGCGGACTCTTGAGATTTCCTCCCAAACCACGAAAGGCGTTGAAAGATAAGAGCCCTACTTTCTTGATCCATCTATGGGGAATCCCCTATTAGGTTAGGCATTGGGGGCCTCCAAAGAAAGACACTCAATCCTGTACAAAACTTAAACGTCCCATTATCAGCGTCCCATTCTACGCAATTCAATCCTTTCCCATAAAGGGAGGACGCTTAGTGACTGGAACAAACAACTTCCCTGGGGGGGAATGCCTCAAAGAGGCGACAAAGTCAGATGTCCTATAATCTTCAGCGACTCTTAATATTCCCTCGTGGAACTTTGTTGAGCTTCTGCTGCCTACTCTATCTATTAGCCTCTCATTCTACGCCAAATGCTATTATGGGGGGACCGATAAACCAGACAAGCTGGCTCGAGAGACCTCAACTTGATAGGGAAGAAGCAGAAGAACCCCTCATCTTCGTCTTAACGTCAGATAGTGCCATAGCAGGGACTCCTACTATCATATCAAGAGAGGGGTGGAGAGCGTGAGCCCATCTATTTACATACCTGCTATTTTATTGCCCTACTTCTTTCTTTTCTGGTAGCGAGAGTGATGCTGAAATACCCTTTACATTACCACAAAAGACCCTTTACATGTAGACACCCTTATAGACAAATAACGATATCATGTGGGGGATACGCCAGGTTCACCAGGTTCTACCACAATTAATAACATGCTAACGAGCGTAATAGCTAAAGAAGGGCATAAGGAAGAAGTTTCATACCGAGCATACGAGGCATACCTGTAAGACCTTGGCTAAGAGGCCTAACGTAACGTGGCTACTTTTTCTATCCTAGCGTGTCTAACGGTCTAAACGAGCTAAACGGTCCAAACGAAGCAGTTTCAGATGCATTTCGAGTCCTATTTTAAGGCACATAAGCCCATGGAGTTCTAATGCCAGTTCCCAGCGATCCAGTTAGAGGAGTGGCAGTTGTGGGAATAGCAGTATCTTTTATATTTTCAATAGACCCAGTATCCATATTTGTATAAGTTCCAATAGAGAGATTCAAAATAGGACCAGGATCCTCTCAGGTCACCAGCAATCCTCCCGTCACCACTCAGAATGCAGTTTACATCACCATCCCAGAGTCCCAAGAGGGTAATCAGGATGACAAGTTGAAGAAAAAAGCCGAAGAAAAGAAGGTAGCCAATCAGCTAGAGAGCTTAGAAGAAAAGGTCAAAAGCCTACAGGGGATCGACTCTTATGGCAGTACCAGTTTCTCTGACCTATGCTTTTCCCGGATATGAAACTCCCCCACAAGTTCAAAACTCCAGACTTAGACAAATATGATGGAACAGGCTGTCCTTTTACCCATTTGAAAGTCTATTGTGGAGAAATGTGTTTATACGGCGATAATGAAAGACTACTCATCCAGCAATTCCAAAAAAAGTCTGACCGGCCCTGCTCAGAGGTGGTTCGTCCAGTTAGACCACAGCCGGATCCGAACATGGTCTAACCTAGCCACTTCCTTCCTGTCACAATACAAGTTCAACACTGAAATGGCACCGGACCGATTCGAGCTCCAACGTATGCAGAAAAAGGGTAGCGAGTCATTCAGGGCATACGCCCAACGATGGAGGGAACTCGCAGCACAGGTCAAACCCCCGATGGTTGAAAAAGAGATGGTCGGTGCTTTCCTCAACACATTGAAAGATCCATACTACTCCCACCTTATCGGGCACACTACGTCAAGTTTCGCAGACCTGGTCATAGTAGGTGAGCGAGTGGAAGATGGAGTCAAATCAGGGCGCCTGGTTGACATACAGGCATTGCAGTCGCTGCTGGAACAGTCAGGAACGAGCACTATCCCGAGGAGGGTACAGACCAAAAGAACAGAAACCGGGCCGAAAGGAGGAGAAGTTCAGGTCATCACCTCCGCCCCGTCTAGAAATGACCATCCACAAAAGCAGAGAATATACGTACAGCCATCCACTCAGCAGCCCCTTATATTATCACCAGGACAGGTTCAGCAGACTAACCAACCTGGGATTCAGATTCCTCAACCACAAGCACCAACAGGAGAAGGCACGAGACCTAATCCATCACCTCCCAAAAAGGAACAAAGAAAGTTTGATCCAGATTACTATCACATGGGAAGTCCAGGTCATACGACTGACAGATGTTTCGCTTTAAGACACAAGATCCAAGATCTCCGAGAACAACACCTGCTACGCTTTGAACTTGAGAATTGAAAACAGAGAATGATCTCCCTGAAATCAACATGGTTCGCTCGGCAGGCCCCTCAGAATCGAAACCATCTCAGCCCACTGGCACAACACAACATCAGCCAGCATTCACACTTACTGCTCTTGCCCCTCAAATCAAGAATGGAACACTTCGGCCCGCTGCAGCCTCTGAATTCCCCATCATCGCCTACTCTTTGGATGGATCACCCATCTATCAAGGGAAGACTGAATCAGGCCACATATGGTGGGACATCTGCGACTGTGATGATTGTTTCCAAAATGCACAAGAAACTGATCTCGAGCTCGAAGCCGAGAGAGAACGGAAGCCTAAGCCGAGAAAGAATAAAACTTATCAGCAAAAATGACGGGAACGATATGAAGCAGGAGATCCTGAGGTAGACCTTCTCGGAGACCCATCAGGAAAGTTTGATTATCTTGTCCTTTACCCGAGAAGAAACATGGCGGCTCTAGCTCCACCTCCAATGATACCTCATCCACAGTGGTCCACTGACCCTCCCACTGGGCCGGGCCCCATGATGCGTCTACTCACAGAAGTGACCACAGCTGTCAACTCTATACCTTGCGAGTCAGTGGAAGAATCACCTCCAGAAGACCCTGACCAAAGCTATCGCATGATCGAAATGCAAGAGTATATCGAGCGGCAATGCATGAAGCAGAGAAGGGAAGACTTTCGGGATTTAATCATTTCACATGAGCGCAAAGCTGATGAAGCGGCATCCTCTGGTAACAGAGCCCGAAGTAGGAAAGTTCGATCCATCCCAACTCATTACACCTCCGCGAACTCGTGTTCAGCTAAAGATTAAGGAGGAAGAAGGTTTGCCTGAAATCTCCATGATAACCTCAGCAAAGCCGAAGGCAACAAAACCATGGAATGGGTTCCAGTGGACAACATTGTTAAACATGGCCCTTCAACTCCTCACCCGCTGAAAACTAACACTTGAGACAGATATGGCGTAGACACGGCTAGAGATCGATTGAGGACCTCCACCAGCCTAGCTAATAGATAACTTCTCTCTTCCCGTTATCACCCTTACTTGAGTGAGGAACCCTTGCGAATAAGGGGTCCGAACGGTACCTCATTCTCTTATAAGAACCCTTCTTCCTTCACTTCACTGAAAGCCTAATAAGGGGGCGGATAAGACTGAAAGAAGGGTTACATCCGGGGTGTGCTCTCCTGTTCTCAATGATGTTAGGCATCCGGGTGCGATCAGGTAATAGAAGTAGTGAGACTCGAGGGCAACTATCAGGCTTCTGTTCTAGCAGTACCATCAGGGGGCGTAGAATACAACAATCAGGCAAAGCTAGAATCAGGCTATTGGCTAACATCAGGGTATAGAGGGCGAAGAGGACTAGCAAAGAAGTGAATTCCTTTCCCTGTGCTGTGGTCGAGCAAGTTCTGTTTTAACATCCTGCTTGACTGAACTCGTTATTCGTTCAACATCTTCCTATCCCTATGTGGTTGTCAACGAGAAGGCTTATGGATAGCATAAGGATGGGCTACGCTACGAGACAGCAGAAGGGTTACATCCGGGAGTGATCTACGAGAGTTCGCACATAGCCTTATTAATATTCCTATCCCGGTGCTCAATAAGGTCCGGGGCATAAGCTGCTTCCAGAGCAGAGGTTGCGAAGCTAACAAGCCTACAAGCCAAAGCAGGGGCAGTGTGTCGAGATAAAAGCAATAAAGAGCTGAGGAACGAAGAACCGCGGGTGGAAGCACTAGGAGAAAGCTAAATAGTTCAGCGCGCAATACAATAAGGCTTATGTTACACAGATGGGGATCCCAAGGAGAGGGCTTTACTAATAATAGTAAAGGTAGGGGACCGAGAATACAACAATCAGGGTTGTCGTAGAGTAGATCAGGCTCTCATCAGACCTAAGATGCTGCTCTTACCCTTAGTGGTTCTCAACTAGAAGGAAAATTAGTTGATCTGGAGTTGTCGTAGATAAGGGGGTCAGGAATCAATGATTCTTGCTTCTGACTTTCCACGATTGAAGTGGAAAGGGGGCCGCCGATGCACGTCCGAACCAGCGACAAAGACAAATCTGCAGTTCTAAATAGGAAAGAAAGGAATCCGGTCTCCCCCCTGAGGGTAAGAAAGAAGGTCCCGATTGTAGGGTCTGTAAGATGGTATGGTTGCAAGCTAGCAAGACAATAAGAGAGAGTTCCCCCTATCAAGGAAGATGGGTTTTTTCTCTGGTGCTTTGCACTCTCCTTAATGTACTTACAGCTCAACGTTGTGTTGTCTTCCCTAAGTAAGGTAAGTAGGACCAAGGAAGCCTATCTCCCCTTTCTCATAATAGTGGTGAATCTCAATCATAGAAACAAAATGACCAGGTTCCGTTTCTGTTTCTATGCCTATTTCTCTGTACAGAAAAGATGAGTTTAGTTACCTTGATGATACCACTTCCAACTCCAAATCCAAATCCAAAACATCTCAATACTGGTACAAGTGGAAAGTTTAGACCCCGGCCAGGTCAAGAAAGTGATTTTATGATATGAGCAAGCCAGAAAGGGGAAGTGTAACCATAACCTCTTTTGAAGGCAAAGCAAGTAAAGCCAGCAAGTTCTGACTTCCCTTTTTTTTAGATCCCTTGGATGTGGCTAATTTGTCTAGTCCCATCGAAACAGTTGAATTGAAGTCCTTCCTTATCGATGGGATATTACCTCCTGTATTAGCATATTCCATTCTAGCATATCTTATTTCCAGTAGTACATAAAACCCCTGAGTCTGTGGAAGCCAGTGAGGCTAGTGAAGAGGGGTATCCAGTTACAATTACAGTTTTAGTTGCTTCTCTCTTCCCTGCGTTTTGACTAAGGGCCTAAGGAATACGTTTCATACCAAGCGTACCTGAACTTACGGGAGACTACGAGTAATAATACTAATAGATATAAGGTGTCTACCAGTACTAGGCCTAGCATATTTTCTGTAGTGTAAAAGTCTTTCATGAATCTTACTAGCAACTATAGTCTTGTTGGGAGCCCTCGTAATCGTCTCTGACTCGCTAACCAGTAGCAAAGTCCCATTTTTATATGTCTAGTCTTTCTCCCTGTCCTGTAAGTGCTCTTGTAAGGGTGTAAGCGAATGAGCAAATGAGCTCTTTTTTAGACAGTTCCTTCCCCTCTAGAGTGCCGCTTCCTTGACAGGATTCAATCCCACCGGAATCCTCTGAGTCTGTCTGTGGCGGAAGGATATCTAGTTTCAGCAAGGGACAATCCATACAGTGAGTAAGCGGGGAAAGCCAGTTTAATCCTGTCCTTCTGCTAAGCCTTTCTATGGCGATCCATTGTATAAGGGTTAGAGGGAGGAAGTGCTATAGATGTGTTAAGCAAGTGAAAAAGCCAATTAGAGATCCATTTAGAGTTAGAATCTCGAATCGAAGCCTTTTTGGTAGTTTAGGCAGGGTCCTTTCGATTGAGTGCAAGATGGTAGCGATCATTTCTACCGCTTCACAGGCTCAGGCAAACAACGGCGCCAATCCAACTAATAACAAGGGTTCAATCACCAGGCTCACAAGAGTCGGGGACAGAACGAGGGAGGGACACAGCGGGCACAAGAACCTGCCTTGTAGTATCATCACAGAGATAAAGAAAGGCCAGAGACCCCATGGATGGGGAAGGGGTGAATCGGCACACCTACCCGACCCATCTATGCAGAGCTAGGTGGCACGGCACGGGACCCACTTTTTTTTAGGGTCGCACAAATCGAGGTAGCATGTCTAGTGGACGAGGGCGAGGAACAGATTGCACTCGATGTCCCTTCATGAACGCGAAGGTTTTCTACCGAATACGAAATTCAAGTACCGGGCGGGGAAGCGGAGGCTGCCACTATGGATACGGCAAGGAAGCGAAAGCTCACTCGACCAAAGGAAGAGGCAGCGAAGAGCGGGCTATGGTTTCTCAGCGGAGGTTCGAAAGCCAGTTGCACTTCCAAATAGAGTTCTATATCTAGTCGCGAAAGAGCAAGTGGTTTCTCCCGTTGATTACGTCCCAGGGAATCGCTCTTATAGTAGGAGGTTTACTATGTCCCCAACTTCTCTTTATTAAGAGACTCGGTTGTGTACTATAAAAGAAATGGATTGTACCACAAGCGCTGATCCCAAAGAAAGGAGTTGGCTCTTCCTTAGCACAAGCGTTAAGCGATAATAATACCTGCATCCATTAGCATGCTTAATGGTAGCATGGTCTTCTCTTAGGTTTCTCTTGGATTCGGAATGGGAGCTGCACGTTAGCACTTTTGACTTGACTTTCTTACTTTTCCGGCATAAGAGGTCTTGTCTCTTTACTGTCCCGGTCCTCTCTCTTTGCTGTTTTAGCGGAATAAGCAGTCTTGGTGCTTTGGGCCTTGCACTAGTCTGACTGTGCTTTCCTAGCCAAAGGCTATTCTTGATCTGATTTTGCCAGTAAGAAAGGGCATCCAACAGACAGAGTGATGCTTCTGTCATATATTATGACATGATAGTCTATTATTTCATTTTTTAGGAATCCATATAAATGTTTGGCTTAGTGTTCGTATCATAATCATAAGAGGGTGTTTTCTTGCAATTGAATCAAAAGGAACTGTTCTTACCTCAAAGGGAGTGCAGCCAGCCTATCCATCATAACATAATATAGGAAAGTAAGCCCTCTCCCTTGTCAACTCCGAACGAATGCTTAGTTAGCCGTGAATGAGAACTCTTCTTGCTTGTTGGCAGGTAGCTCCATGTAAGGTTAGCTCGAAAGCGAGTTCTTACTCTTTGACCTGAGGGGAAGAAAGCTGTGATTACCTGGGGGTGAGGTTTACTTTCTTTCTTGCTTTATTCTCCTAGTTACTTCTCCACTTAGTCCCTTTTTCGCTGGAATCCCTACTTCCACATCTTTTATGGGTGATTCTTTCTCATTGGTTTCCTATTGGGGGGTACCTTTACCAGTTAATAGATAGATTGTCCCTGGTTCTATCAAAGCAGCTTCTTCAAGCCTGGTCTTTGGTCTATTTGTACTCTGAATTGGGGAAGAAAAAAAAATTATAGGAGCGTGCATCTTATATTCGATCGAACTACGATCTACGAGTACGACTTAAGTACTCACTAAGAAAGGTGTCAAGGGACTTTGCAGCAAAATAAGAAGCCCTATTGGTGTGCCCCACTCGGGGAAAGCACGAAATAAAGAGTACTATAAAGTGACTGATTAGGATTGTTTATAAGGGCAGTGAAAAGAATATGACTAGCCTTTCTTCACCCTTTGTTTGGGCATTAGTCTTTTCTAGCTAGCTTGACTCGATGCTTGGTCACTAGCAAACTTGTCCCTCCGCGCGCGGATCCATTCCCATTTTTTTTTTTTTTTTTCTAAGGAGTTATATAGGCCCACTCGACTTCTCTTTTCTTTGTCCAACCTGATGCCTGAACTTCGAGGCGCTCGGCTGCAGCGAGTGCGGAAGCCCAGTCCTTCACTTATTGGCAACTCTAGCTCCGCCCACTTTTTGAGTCCATGAGAAGAAGAGTCGATCCTTCTCCCCCATCTCGGTGACGTCCAAGATCGACGGTTGTGAACTGCTTCACATAGTCCCGAACCGAGCCTGTTGAGACACATTATACTCTGACGGGCAAGGTACTCTACGTTCTCGGGAAGGAACTGAAGCTTCCACTCTTCCCTCCCTAGTCTTGATAGTGCAACGTCCCGCCTCTATGTCTCTGTCGTCGCATAGCATCGCATCATCGGTGAGGTACATGACGCCCGTACTAAATTTCGATTCTTTAAACAAAAGACGGGATTTCTTGTCCATTTCTTTTTTCTCTGTCTCCTGTTGTGTTGCTGGCTCGAACAGCTAATTGCGTAGTTTATAGTGAGAACAAGCCTTTCGGATGACAGCTTTGGTAAGAGAGGGCACGTGCTTTGAGATAGCTAATCCCTCTGAAGCGTGAGCTTGCAAAATGCTAACACTTCGATTGCGTGATTAGGTTTGTGTGAAGTCATGAAAGTGACTCAAAAAGAATCGAAATTTAGAAGATTGGATCTTTCCGTCAAGAACTGCTTGCTGTTCAGGTTTAGGAAGAAGAATGTATGTCTCTATTTCATTTGAGTTAGCCGATATTGCAAGCAACCTCTACCGGGAAAGCATTAGATCCCGCCGAAGATCGAGTTGGAAGAGCAGAGAGGATCTCTCTCAGCTCGATGGCTTCTTTGCCAAAAGTAGCTATAGCTAACGCTACGAGGGGTTCAAAAACCTTGTTACCTTTTTGATATGGGTATGACAGAACCAGGTTGCTTGCGACGGTTGTTTACAAATCTCCCGGTGGTTCCGCTGTAGCATGGTTGCGATCCACCATGCCCCATCCTTCTAGTGTACGAGTGCTGCTTTGCTGCTTCTTGGCCTCGCTCTTGCTTTGCAAAGATGGGTCGCAGCCTGGCACTCTCAGTCCCAGATATTCAATATCCTGGAGCCGGCACTCCTAAACTAAATCAGTTAAGCGGCTTATTGCAATTGTCTTGCAAGCAACCGTAGCAATAGCAACTGAGCCAGCCAAACCAAGCGAAAAACCAAGAAAGCCGCGGCAACAAGCATTCTTGATCTTGTGGGGGACTTCCATAAGGAGAATTGTTATGAAAGAAAGCACTCCATAAAGAACTAACCCGAAGGCGCTGACATGGTGGGCGAGTAAGCCGGCTCAACGGCAGGCTTCTCTGGTGGCGGTATCCCTTACCTGACATCAGTTATCAATCTTTCTTTTGGTCCCGCGGTTGAGTTCTTTTTTATATAGATAGTCGTGTGATTACTTTCATTTTATAGAGTTTCATCTTATTTATCAGAAAGCTAGCGAGGCCGCATCACTAGAGCACTAGCGGAAGACCTATCTTTTCTATTATATTTTAATTGGAAGTTGGCATGCACAAGCAAGAAAATGGTAGCGTCTAACACGCAAGGGCCTTGCTTCTTTAGGATAAAAGCCATTCTTTTTGGCTTAGTTTACTGCCAGAATTCGGAAAGATTATTGGTTCTTTATGAGCGATGGACTGAAAATGATCTGATTGGTCTTGTTAGGTAGCTCAGCTACAGCTATTGAAATTTAGCTATTGCTATTGCTGTTATGAAACAGGAAGTCTACCCAGAGTTGTTAAATCCTTTCATTCTGAATGATTGCATTGCGGATTGTATTGCAATTGTCTTGCAAGCAACCTAGCTTGTTGGGTGGGCACGGTGGGGCGTCGCTTTATTTAAAAGTGAAGGAGTTGCCCCTCCGAGATGAAGGAGCTGTTCGTTCGCCCCAGGTTCTAAAGAACCAGACTGCTTCACTCCAGGCCCGAAGTACTGTGCTATGCTATCCCCCCGCGTAAGGTTTTAGAGGTTGGGGGCACTTCCGGGGAACGGGCCGTGGGCGGGTAAAAAGAAGAGAAGGAACCCGACTTCCCGGGGGGACTGTTCTAGTCTTAGGTAAATCGATTCAGAGGTTGCGCCCTCAATACGCACAAGAATTGTGTTTTAGGGTGAATCACCTGTGAGGTACGAAAAACGGACGTATGGGCAGACTTTTCGTCAGTAGATCACACCGAGCGCTCTTGGTCAATCCTCCGAATGAACAAGCAGACCAAGGAAAGTAAAGTGCTCGCTTATAGTCACACCTGTACCTGTCTTTAGCCCCTGCTCAAGCGTCCCAGCCCTTTTACCGCTCCGTGGGGGTTTGACTACTCAGAAGAGTTAGACTTGGCTTATACGGGCGGACATGTTGTATGGAGATGAGTGTATGGGAGTTCCGATAGAGGGTGGGAGTTTAGAGATTCGAAGACGTGTATCTATCCGTACGAAGCCAGGGATGCGTCTGCCTTTGCAAGTGCAGGTGGGTATGAAACGACCCGTGGTTCAAGAGAAAGGTTTCGACGCTGCGGGATTGGCACAAGGCTTTTTGTGGTGGCCTCTAGTGCAAGAAGGAATGCAGATGGGGCCTCAGTAAGCCCTTGACAGTACGTTCGGTTTCTTCTCCCGTCGATTGAGGGCATTGGGTAAAAGGGGAATGGGTGATCGATGAAAGAAATCTACTCCTCAGTCTGATAGCGGTCAGGTCTTATGGCTGTCGGGCAATCGCTCCTAGGCCGTTGAGCATGCCGGTAGTCAATTAAGAGTTCGGAACGACACTAACACATCGGAAAGTTAGCCGTACCGGCTCTTCCCGGCTTCCTAGCTTAGTTGGTAGCTGACCTAACCTACGCTCATCTCACTCCGGCCTTGCTTCTTAGCGCTCCCTGGAATGAAATAGTCTGGTTTGATAGAACCAGGGACGCGGGAACAGACTTTGATATTCTACGATCTGATCTCGTCTATTTAAAATCGTCTTAAATCGGAGTTCTCCCGAACAGCTCCTAGTCTTAGTTAGCTCTCCTAGCTGCACTAGAATAACTATTTATTATAGAAGAGTATGGCATCAGTCAATCTTCTTTGCACGAGCATTGAGAGAGAAAATAAATAAAGAGTAAGCAAGTAAACTACCGCGTGAGTGATATCTTTACTGAGGTTTTTCCTACCTCCCCTAGCGGGGAGAATGCCTTACTTGGAATCTCAAGCATTCTTTCTTCTTCACTTGCACAAAGCCCTTCTGTCGCGAATACAGTGCAAAGATTTTATTCTATCTTCTTTGTTTGTGTCAGAAAAAGAATCAGTAATCGGATGCTATAGAGGAAGATTCAAAAAGTTAAGATATGCCAACTAGCTCAAGTCCCACAGTTGATTCAATAGCTTCAATAGCTGTGTTCTCTTTATATCTATCAATGAGGGATTTCCGGACACCAAATGGATCAAAGAACTAATTCTTTTTGGTCTGACTCCCTGGTTCCCATCTTTTGTCCAGAGCTAAAACGAGTTATAAAGCCATATTTAGGTAGCAATAACCCCTTTTTCAACCATCTGACGTGGTAACATGAATACAATCCATTTTTTGGGTATTTCAGAGGAGCCCAAAGGCTCTCTCTATGAAATCCTACGGTCATATCTTTATCCTAAGGGCTATAGAACTCTCTTTGGCAAGCATTAAGCCGTCGAACTACCGACTCTATAATAAGCTTCTACGTGCTATATTCTCTTCGCCTAACACATTCAACTACCTTTTCTTGCAACAAGTCCGACTGCTGCTCTAATACAGTCTGTTTAGAGTCTCTTTTTATGCGGCTCTCCTTCCTGGGA